TTAAAAATAAGCTAAATAAAGCTTTTGGGTTCATACCCCGAATATAAAGAAAAATCTTTTTTTTAAAAATAAAGTGCCTGATAAAAGGATTATTCTGATAGGATAAATAATGTAAATTTTTACCTTTATTATATTTTATAGAATTAAACTATACCTAATAATATCAAAAATTATTGTGCATCATACACTAAAATATATATTTAATTAAATTGAACTTAAACTTCTTTATAGATTAATTTCTTATATTTTATTTATTTATTATTTAATTCAAATAAAATATTTTTTATTTTTATTTTATTTTTCAGAACATTAATTTCAATTTCATCTAATTCATGATTAGGATGCTGAATTGGTTTAGAAGTTAATTTATTAAGATTTATTCCCCTAATCTCTAACTCTAATAATTTATTTAATTCCGAAACTTCTTTAAAATATTTTTTAACACAATCAATTGCATCAATTAATTTTTTATTTACTATTTTATTTAGTATAATTTTATTCCAAAATTTTGAAAATAATTTTTTAATCTCAATTTTAATTAATTCTTCAATATTAATAAAAATAGGATCAACCCCCTTTCATTTTTGATTCCCTAATATTATAGAAGGATTATCCTGATTAAATTGTTTTATTTTAATAACATGACAAAAAATTTCCCCCATAATTTTATTGTCTTATTATATAAATATTAACTTTATAATATTAATTATAATTTTAAATGTAACAATTGGAGCCTTTGGTGGATTTAATCAAACTTCTTTACGAAAATTAATAGCTTTTTCATCAATTAATAATTTAGGTTGAATAATTGCAGCCATGATAATCAGTGAAAATTTATGAATATTTTATTTATTCATATATACTTTTTTAGTGATAATAATGTGTTTTTTATTTTCTATTTTAAATATTTTTTTTATAAATCAATTATATAATTTTAATACAAATTTTTCAATTAAAATTTGTATTATAATTAATTTTTTTAGTTTAGGTGGATTACCACCTTTTTTAGGATTTTTCCCTAAATGAATTATTATTAATTTTCTACTAAATAATAATTTTTTTATTATTTCTTTTATTTTTGTTATAATAAGATTAATCATATTATTCTTTTATATTCGAATTATATACTCTTCTTTAATATTTTTTAATTTTAAATTTAAATGATTAAAAATTTTTATTAAAAATAAATCAATAATTTTTATTAACTGTTTTAGTTTAGTTTCTTTATTAGGAATAATTTTTAGAACCTTATTTTTTTAATAAGGTTTTAAGTTAAAATAAACTAATAATCTTCAAAATTATTTATAAAGAAAATTTCTTTAAGCCTTAGTATTTATATTATTTACTCCTTAAAATTTGCAATTTTATATCATTTTTGACTATAAAGCTAACTTAATCTATTATTTTATTAATAAAAGAGAATATTCTCGTTAATAAATTTACAATTTATCGCTTCAATCTCAGCCATTTTATTAGATGAAATGACTTTTTTCAACAAATCATAAAGATATTGGTACATTATATTTTATTTTTGGGATTTGAGCAGGAATAGTAGGGACATCTTTAAGTTTATTAATTCGAATAGAATTAGGAACTCCAGGATCATTTATTGGTGATGATCAAATTTATAATACTATTGTAACAGCTCATGCTTTTATTATAATTTTTTTTATAGTTATACCTATTATAATTGGAGGATTTGGAAATTGATTAGTGCCTCTAATATTAGGAGCCCCTGATATAGCTTTCCCTCGAATAAATAATATAAGATTTTGACTATTACCCCCATCATTAATATTATTAATTTCAAGAAGAGTTGTAGAAAATGGTGCAGGAACTGGATGAACAGTTTACCCCCCACTTTCATCTAATATTGCCCATGGAGGTTCATCAGTTGATTTAGCTATTTTTTCACTTCATTTAGCTGGAATTTCTTCAATTTTAGGAGCTATTAATTTTATTACTACTATTATTAATATGCGAATTAATAATTTATCTTTTGATCAAATACCTTTATTTATTTGAGCAGTTGGAATTACAGCTTTATTATTATTGCTATCTTTACCAGTATTAGCTGGTGCTATTACAATACTTTTAACAGATCGAAATTTAAATACTTCATTTTTTGATCCTGCTGGTGGTGGAGATCCAATTTTATATCAACATTTATTTTGATTTTTTGGACATCCTGAAGTTTATATTTTAATTTTACCCGGATTTGGTATTATTTCTCATATTATTTCTCAAGAAAGAGGAAAAAAAGAAACTTTTGGATCATTAGGGATAATCTATGCAATAATAGCAATTGGATTACTAGGATTTATTGTCTGAGCTCACCATATATTTACAGTTGGGATAGATATTGATACACGAGCTTATTTTACATCAGCAACTATAATTATTGCTGTACCAACAGGTATTAAAATTTTTAGATGATTAGCTACCTTACATGGCACCCAAATTAATTTTAATCCCCCAATATTATGAAGATTAGGATTTGTTTTTTTATTTACAGTAGGGGGATTAACTGGAGTAATTTTAGCTAATTCTTCTATTGATATTACACTTCATGATACTTATTATGTAGTTGCTCATTTTCATTATGTTTTATCAATAGGAGCTGTATTTGCTATTTTTGGGGGATTTATTCATTGATACCCTTTATTTTCAGGATTAACTATAAATTCTTTTTATTTAAAAATTCAATTTATTACAATATTTATCGGAGTTAATTTAACTTTTTTTCCTCAACATTTCTTAGGATTAGCTGGTATACCTCGTCGATATTCAGATTACCCTGATAGATTTATTTCATGAAATATTATTTCATCTTTAGGTTCTTATATTTCATTACTATCAATATTTTTAATAATAATTATTATCTGAGAATCAATAATTAACCAACGATTAATTTTATTTTCTTTAAATATGCCATCATCTATTGAATGATACCAAAATTTACCTCCAGCTGAACATTCTTATAATGAATTACCTATTTTAAGATAATTCTAATATGGCAGATTATATGTAATGGATTTAAACCCCATTTATAAAGGTTTTTCCTTTTTTTAGAAATGGCAACATGATCTAATTTTAATTTTCAAAACGGGGCCTCCCCATTAATAGAACAAATTATTTTTTTCCACGATCATACATTAATTATTTTAATTATTATTACTATTTTAGTTTTATATTTAACTGTTTATTTATTTTTTAATAAATATATTAATCGATTTTTATTAGAAAATCAAATAATTGAATTAATTTGAACAATTTTACCAGCTATTACATTAATTTTTATTGCTCTTCCCTCATTACGATTACTTTATCTTTTAGATGAAACAAATAATCCATTAATTACGATTAAATCAATTGGTCATCAATGATATTGAAGATATGAATATTCTGATTTTAATAATATTGAATTTGATTCCTATATAATTCAAAATAATGAAAATTTAAATAATTTTCGATTATTAGATGTTGATAATCGAATTATCTTGCCAATAAATAATCAAATTCGAATTTTAATTACTGCTACAGATGTAATTCACTCCTGAACAATTCCATCTTTAGGAATCAAAGTTGATGCTAACCCAGGACGACTAAATCAATCTAGATTTTTTATTAATCGGCCTGGAATTTTTTTTGGTCAATGTTCAGAAATTTGTGGGGCAAATCATAGATTCATACCTATTGTTATTGAAAGAATTTCAATTAAAAATTTTATTAATTGAGTAAATAATTAATCATTAGATGACTGAAAGCAAGTAATGGTCTCTTAAACCAATTCATAGTAAATTAGCATTTACTTCTAATGAAAAGAATTAGTTAATTTAATAACATAAATATGTCAAATTTAAATAATTACTATAATAGTAATATTCTTTAATTCCTCAAATAATACCTATTAATTGAATATTGTCCTTCTTATTTTTTATTTTTATTTTTATTTTATTCAATGTTATAAATTATTATATTTTTAATTATAATTTTTTTATAAAAATTAATAATTTTAAAAAAAATAATAAAAATCTTAATTGAAAATGATAAATAATTTATTTTCAATTTTTGATCCCTCAACAAATCTATTTATATTACCTTTAAATTGAATTAGAACTTTTATTGGATTAATATTTATTCCATTTTCTTTTTGATTTATCCCTAATCGACATTTTATATTTTGAAGAATTATTATTAATAAACTACATAATGAATTTAAAACTTTATTAGGAAATAATAATAATAAAATTAACGGATCAACATTCATTTTTATTTCCTTATTTTCTTTTATTTTATTTAATAATTTTTTAGGATTATTTCCTTATATTTTTACAAGAACAAGTCATTTATCTATTTCATTATCTTTATCCTTTACTTTATGATTAAGTTTTATAATTTATGGTTGAATTAACAATACCCAACATATATTTATTCACTTAATCCCACAAGGAACCCCCGGTATCTTAATACCATTCATGGTATTAATTGAAACAATTAGAAATATCATTCGACCAGGAACTTTAGCTGTACGTTTAACAGCTAATATAATTGCTGGACACTTATTATTAACTTTATTAAGAGGTAGAAGAAGAAGTTTACCTAATTATTTATTAATTATTTTAATTTTTATACAAATTTTATTATTAACTTTAGAATCGGCAGTTGCAATTATTCAATCTTATGTAATTACAGTGTTAAGAACTCTTTATTCTAGTGAAGTATAATAATGTCATTAAATCATAATCATCCATACCACTTAGTTGATTTTAGTCCATGACCTTTAACTAGAGCAATTGGAACAATAACTTTAGTAACAGGTTTAGTTAAATGATTCCATAATTTTAATATAAATTTAATAATTTTAGGATATATCATTATCATTTTATCAATATATCAATGATGACGAGATATTTACCGAGAAAGAACTCTTCAAGGTAATCACACATTATTAGTTTCTAATGGATTGCGATGAGGAATAATTTTATTTATTATCTCAGAAGTATTTTTTTTTATTTCTTTTTTCTGAGCTTTTTTTCATAGAAGTTTATCACCTAATATTGATATTGGATCAATATGACCTCCATTAAATATTTCACCATTTAATCCATTTCAAATTCCACTACTTAATACTATTATTTTAATTACATCAGGGATAACTGTAACATGAGCTCACCATGCTTTAATAGAAAATAATTTTTCCCAAACTTCACAAAGATTATTCGTAACAATTAATTTAGGAATTTATTTTACTATTTTACAAGCTTATGAATATATTGAAGCTTCATTTACTATTGCAGATAGTATTTATGGATCCACATTTTTTATAGCAACAGGATTCCATGGATTACATGTAATTATTGGAACAACATTTTTATTAATTTGTTATATTCGTCATTTAAATAATCATTTTTCTATAAATCATCATTTTGGATTTGAAGCCGCAGCTTGATATTGACATTTTGTAGATGTTGTATGATTATTTCTTTATATTTCTATTTATTGATGAGGTAATTAATTATTTATATAATATATTTAGTATATTTGACTTCCAATCAAAAAGATTAATTAAAATTTAATATAAATAATTATTTTATTACTTAATTTATCTATTATTTTAATTATTATTAGTAATATTTTAATAATTTTAGCATCAATTTTATCAAAAAAATCTCTTATAGACCGGGAAAAATGTTCACCTTTTGAATGTGGATTTGACCCAAAATCATTAGCTCGAATTCCATTTTCCTTACATTTTTTTTTAATTACAATAATTTTTTTAATTTTTGATGTTGAAATTGCATTAATTTTCCCAATTATTCCCCTTTTTAAAATAGTTAATTTTTTTATTTGAGCTAAAATTAGCATATTTTTTATTATTATATTATTAATTGGTTTATTTCATGAATGAAATCAAAATATACTTAATTGAATTTAATAGAATTATAGTTTATATAAAACATTTGATTTGCAATCAAAAAATATTGAATTTCAATTTATTTTAAAATAAGAAGCAATATTGCATTTAATTTCGACTTAAAAGAAAGAGTTATAAATACTCCTTATTTATTAATTGAAACCAAATTAGAGGTATATCACTGTTAATGATATTATTGAATAAAAATTCCAATTAAAATTTAAAGAAATATATTTATAATTAAGCTGCTAACTTAATTTATAGTGAATTATATCATTAATATTTCTTATTTATATAGTTTAAAATAAAACATTACATTTTCATTGTAAATATAAAAAATATTTTTTTTATAAATAATTTTATATTTAAAGATTATATAATCACCTTAATAGCTTCAATATTATGCTCTTATTTTAAGCTATTTAAATATTATATTAATATAAAAAATATGATTATTATTCAAATAATAAATCTAAATAAATAAATTTTAAAATTTCTTATATGAAGAATATAGTAAATAGAAGAATAATTTTTTATAATTTTATATATTCCATAACCACTATATAATTCACTTCACCCCATATCAATATTTTTAACTAACTTTTGACCTATTCTTAAAAATTTATAATTTATTCCATAGGTAGATAAATTAGGTATAAATCATATTACAGCTAAAAAACATCTTAATTTATAAATTAAAATAAATTTATTTACTGAATAAATATTTATAGAACTTATTATTAAACCTATTAATATACCTAAAAATCTAACATAAATAACTATTATTTTTATATTAATAGGTAAATAAATTATATAAGGGTAAGAAAAAATCAATCATCTTAATATTCTACCCGAAAATAAACTTATTATTAATAAAATTAATATTCTTTTTAATATAACATAATCTTCATCATATAAATTATAAACTCTTAATAAATTATAATCATTAATTATTAAATATATTAATAAACGAATAGTATAAAATATCGTTAATCCTGTAGAAATATAATATAAATAAAAAATAAATATATTTAAGTTTCTTATTCTAACCATTTCTAAAATTAAATCCTTAGAGTAAAATCCTGCTAAAAATGGAATCCCACATAAAGCTAAATTTGAAATATTTAAACATAATCTTGTTAAAGGAATATAAACTCTAATCCCACCCATAAAACGAATATCCTGATTATTATTTATTATATGAATAATTATCCCAGAACATATAAATAATAAAGCTTTAAATATTGCATGAGTAAGTAAATGAAAAAAAGCTAAATCTCTAAATCCTATTCTTAAAATTCTTATTATTAAACCTAATTGTCTTAAAGTAGATAAAGCAACAATTTTTTTTAAATCAAATTCATAATTAGCCGAAATTCCAGCTATAAACATTGTTAAACCTGATAATAATAATAAAATTTTTAAAAAAAAAATATTAATTAATAATTCATTAAACCGAATTAATAAATAAACCCCCGCAGTAACTAAAGTAGATGAATGAACTAAAGCCGAAACAGGAGTAGGTGCTGCTATTGCAGCAGGCAGTCATGAACTAAATGGAATCTGAGCTCTTTTTGTCATAGCTGCTAAAATAATTATAATTCCCACTATATTTATTGAATAATCATTATTTATAAAATTTAAATAAAAAATATAATTTCAACTACCATAATTTATTATTCAAGAAATTACTATTAAAATTATTACATCCCCGATTCGATTAGATAAAGCCGTCAATATACCTGCATTATAAGATTTAATATTTTGATAATAAATTACTAAACAATAAGAAACTAAACCTAAACCATCTCAACCTAAAAAAATTCTAATAATATTAGGTCTAATAATTAATAAAATTATAGAAAAAACAAATAATAAAACTAAAATAATAAAACGATTCAAATTAATTTCTGAAGATATATATCTTATTCTATAATAAATCACAGAAGAAGAAATTAATCTCACAAATATTATAAATAATAAAGATATTCAATCTAATAAAATTGATATAACAATATTTATCGAATTTAAAGAAATAATTTCCCACTCTAAAAAAATAACATAATTATTTATAATAAAATAAATTATAAATAAAAAATTTATTAATATAAAAAAAAATAAAAAAAAAAATCTAATAAAACAAATAGAATAACTTATAAAAAAATTGGATTTTTTTCAAATAACTTAAAAAGATTCTTTCTTATCTTTGACTCCACAAATCAATATTTTTATTAAACTATTTAAATATTATCAAATTATAGAATAATCAATCTTTAAAACTAAAATATTTAAAGGTAATCAATGTAATATTAATATTAAATATTCTCGAGATACTCCTATATAAAATCTATAAATATTTATTCTATATTTACCATGTTGAGAAAATGAATACAAATATAATCTGTAAGCAGCTCTAAAAAAAGAAATTAATATTAATATTATTATTGAAATTTTTGATCATCTTACCAATCTTATAATTAAATTAATTTCACCTATTAAATTTAATGAGGGGGGTGCTGCTATATTAGAGGATAATAATAAAAATCACCATAATCTTATTGAAGGTATAAAATTTATTATTCCTTTATTTAAATATAAACTTCGTCTACTCAATCGTTCATAATTAATATTTGATAAACAAAATATACCAGAAGAACATAAACCATGACCGATTATTATAACATAAGCACCTATAAACCCCCAATAATTTATTGTAAAAATCCCACCAATTACTATTCCTATATGAGCAACAGATGAATAAGCAATTAAGGACTTAATATCAATTTGAGCTAAACATTTTAATCTAATAAATCTACCCCCAACTAATCTAATAACAATTCAAATATATCTTAACTTTAAATTTACCTCTTGTATAAAAATTATAATACGTAATAATCCATAACCCCCTAATTTTAATATAACACCAGCTAAAATTATAGAACCAGAAATGGATGCTTCTACATGAGCTTTAGGAAGTCATAAATGAATAAAATATATAGGTATTTTTACTAAAAAAGCTATAATTATAGAAATATATAATAATATATTATTAAAATTATAAAATTTTAATAGATAAATTATTAAACTATCTGATTTGGTATAAATATAAAAAATCCCTAAAAGTAAAGGTAATGATATAAATAAAGTATAAAATAATAAATATATACCTGCTTGAATTCGTTCAGGTTGATATCCTCAACCAATAATTAATATTAAAGTCGGAATTAATCTCCCCTCAAAAAATAAATAAAATATAAATAAATTTATTACTCTAAAAGTTAAAAATAATATTAATAATAATAATAAAATATTTAATAAAAAAAAATTAAAATAAAAATTAGTTTTATATAAATTTTCACTTGCTATAATTATTAATGAACAAATTCAAATTCTTAATAAAATTAAACCAAATGAAATTATATCACAACCAAATATATAACTTAAATTGCTAAAATTATTAATTATTATTGATAAATTTATAAATAATAATATTATAAAAAATAATATTATCTGAACCAATCAAAATATTTTTTTTTTAAAAATTAAAAGTATTATAAATAAAATTATAAATAAAAATTTTATCATTATTATAAATTAAATCTTTGAAAATAATCATTTCCATGAGTTCGAATCAAAGAAACTAAAATAGATAGCCCTAAAGCCCCCTCACATACAGATAAAACTAAAAAAATTATTAATATATATATATTATAATCAACTATACTTAAATATAACATTAATATAAAATAAATTCTTAATACAATAAACTCTAATCTCATTAAAACAATTAATAAATGTTTTCGTTTAGAAACAAAAATTATATTCCCAATAACAAACATAATAAAAATAATTGTATAAGTATTTATTATCATTTGTTTTTATAGTTTAAAAAAAACATTGGTCTTGTAAATCAAAAATAAGAAATTCTTTAAAAACTTCAAAGAAAAAGAAATATCTTTATCTATAATCTCCAAAATTATTATTTTAATAAACTATTCTTTGATATTACAAAATTATTATTATCATTATTTCTATTAATTATTTCAATATTTATATTTTTCGTAAATCATCCTTTATCTATAGGAATATTAATTTTATTACAAACTCTAATTTTATGTTTATTATCCGGAATATTAATTAATACTTATTGATTTTCTTATATTTTATTTTTAACTTTCTTAGGGGGTTTACTTGTTTTATTTATTTATGTATCCAGAATTGCCTCTAATGAAATTTTTAAAATTTTTATTTATAATAAAATTATAATTTTATTTATATTAATTTTTACTTTTATTATAAGAATGTTTTTTATAAACAACCTAAATTGAATAAATATTAATTTTAATAATGAAATAAATAAATTATTTGATATATTTATATTTTTTAATGTAGAAAATAATATTAATTTATCTAAATTATATAATGAACAAACTTATTTTTTAATAATAATAATAATTATTTACTTATTTATTACTTTAATTGCAGTAGTGAAAATTACTAATATTTTTTTTGGCCCTTTACGACCTTTTAATTAACAAATGATAATTATATTTAAATCAATACGAAAAACTCACCCAATTATAAAAATTATTAATGGGTCATTAATTGATATACCATCACCCTCTAATATTTCATCTTGGTGAAATTTTGGATCTTTATTGGGATTATGTTTAATTATTCAAATTATTACTGGATTATTTTTAACTATATATTATACAGCTAATATTGAATTAGCTTTTTATAGAGTAAACTATATCTGTCGAAATGTAAATTATGGTTGAATAATTCGAACTTTACATGCTAATGGAGCATCCTTTTTTTTTATTTGTGTATATTTACATATTGGTCGAGGAATTTATTATGAATCATTTAATTTAACATACACTTGAATAATTGGAGTTATTATTTTATTCCTTCTTATAGCAACAGCATTTATAGGATATGTTTTACCTTGAGGGCAAATATCTTTTTGAGGGGCAACTGTTATTACTAATTTATTATCCGCTATCCCTTATTTAGGAACTATACTCGTAAATTGAATCTGAGGGGGATTTGCTGTTGATAATGCTACATTAACTCGATTTTACACTTTTCATTTTTTATTGCCTTTTATTGTTTTAATAATAGTTATAATTCATTTATTATTTTTACATCAAACTGGATCAAATAATCCTTTAGGTATTAATAGAAATTTAGATAAAATTCCTTTTCATCCATTTTTCTCTTTTAAAGACTTAATTGGATTTATTATTTTACTTATATTATTAATTTTATTAACTTTAACTAATCCATATTTATTAGGAGACCCTGATAATTTTATTCCTGCCAATCCTTTAGTTACACCTATTCATATTCAACCTGAATGATATTTTTTATTTGCTTATGCAATTTTACGATCTATTCCTAATAAATTAGGTGGAGTTATTGCTTTAGTAATATCTATTTTAATTTTAATTATTCTACCTTTTACTTACAATAAAAAAATTCAAGGAATTCAATTTTATCCAATTAATCAAATTTTATTTTGATTTATAGTGGTAACAGTAATTTTATTAACCTGAATTGGAGCTCGACCTGTTGAGGACCCTTATGTAATTACAGGTCAAATTTTAACCGTTATTTATTTTTCTTATTTTATTATTAATCCAATTATAAATAAATACTGAGATAACTTAATATTTTAATAATTAATGAGCTTGAATATAAGCATTTGTTTTGAAAACTTAAGAAAGAATAATAATTCTATTAATTTATACTAAATTTATTTTTTAACTTAATAAAATTTTTAACCCAATAAATAGTAATAAAAAATTTAATGAGACTGGTAAATAACTTTTTCAACATAAATATATTAATTTATCATAACGATAACGAGGTAATGTTCCTCGAATTCAAATAAATATAAAAGAAACCAACGTTAATTTTAAATAAAAAATTAAATTTATTCTATAACCTCCCATATAAATTATCACAAATAATATTCTTATAAATAAAATTATAGAATATTCAGCTAAAAAAATTAAAGCAAATCCTCCTCTTCTATATTCAATATTAAACCCTGAAACTAATTCTCTTTCCCCCTCAGCAAAATCAAATGGAGTTCGATTTGTTTCAGCCATTAAAGAAGATAAAAAACATATTCTTAAAGGAAACATAACAAAAATAAATCAAATTTTATTTTGATATAAATTTAATCTCATTAAATTAAATCTTATAATTATAACTAATCTAGATATTATAATTAAAGCTAAACTAACTTCATAAGAAATTGTTTGAGCAACAGCTCGTAAACCCCCTAATAAAGAATAATTAGAATTTGAGGATCATCCAGCTATTAATAATACGTACACCCCTAAACTAATTCTACATAAAAAAAATAAAATACCCAAATTAAATGAAATTAAATTAAAATAATAAGGAATTAATAATCAAATAATTAAAGATAAAATGAAACCAATAATAGGAGATAAATAATAAAATAAATAATTTGAATAATTAGGATAAATTATTTCTTTAGAAAATAATTTTAATCCATCAGAAAAAGGCTGTAATAATCCAATAAATCCTAATTTATTAGGACCCTTACGAATTTGAATGTACCCTAAAACTTTTCGTTCTATTAAAGTTAAAAAAGCTAATCTAATTAAAACTCCAATAACTAAAATAATTAACCCAATTAAAATATTTACTATATCAATTAATAACATTTACTATTCATATAATATAAATTATACATAAATGAATTCTAAAATCATCACAATTTTCTGCCAAAATAGTTATAAATAAATTAATAACATTCTTAAATTAAAATTATTTTAAATATTTGATCCTTTCGTACTAAAATATTTTAATTACTTAAAGATAGAAACCAACCTGGCTTACACCGGTTTGAACTCAGATCATGTAAGATTTTAATGATCGAACAGATCAAAAATTTAAACTTTTGCATTTAATTTTTATCTTAATCCAACATCGAGGTCGCAAACTTTTTTTTTTATTTGAACTAAAAAAAAATATTACGCTGTTATCCCTAAGGTAATTTAATCTTTTAATCATAAATAATGGATCATTTAATCAATTATTTTTGTTAAAACTTACAAAAAGTTTATTAAATTTTTTTATCACCCCAACAAAATAATTAAAAAATTTTTTAATAAAAATTTTATAATTTACAAAAAATAAATTTAATTATAAAACTCTATAGGGTCTTCTCGTCTTTTAAAATTATTTTAGCTTTTTAACTAAAAAATTAAATTTTAAATATAATTTAGAGACAGCTTATATTTCATTCAATCTTTCATACAAGTCTTCAATTAAAAGACTATTGATTATGCTACCTTTGTACAGTCAAAATACTGCAGCCCTTTAATTTATATCAGTGGGCAGATTAGACTTTAAATTATTTTCAAAAAGACATGTTTTTGATAAACAAGTGAATATAAATATTTGCCGAATTCCTTTTAATTATCTTATTAAAAATTTCTATATTTTTTATGATTTATACTAATTTTATCATTATTTCTTTTATTTTATTATTTAATATAATTTTTTTATAAAAAATTAAATTTAATTAAATTTTATTTATTTTAAAATATTTTATAATAAATATTAATTTTTAAACAATTTAAATTTTAAAAATTTTAAATTTTATTTTTAATTTTATTATAAAAATTTAATTTAAAGCTTATCCCTTAAAATATTTAAACCTTATTTATTTAAATTTTACTAATTAATTCAAATAAAAAAAAGTTTTAAAATTAAATTTTTTTCTAAAAAAATTAGATATATTTAAAAACGATTAACATTTCATTTCAAATTAATTATTTAAAATAATTATGCTACATTAACTTTTTTAATTAATTATCTCTTTTAAATTCGAAATTTTTTTACCTAAAAATTTTATTTAATAAACTCTGATACACAAGATACAATAATTAAAATTTACTTTTTATCAAATTTATTTTCAATTATTTCAAATTTATTTTACAATACTAATTAACTATAAAATTTATAATTTTTTCTATATAAATACTTTAACCCCCATTATCATATTTTATATTAAAATTATTTTTATTATTTATATTATTATTAATTATCCCCCTTCAAATTAATTAAATTTTAATTTCTTTTCAATGTAAATGAAATACTTAATAACAAGCTCTAATTTGATCATTCTAGAAACACTTTCCAGTACTTCTACTTTGTTACGACTTATTTCAATTTTAAAATGAAAGTGACGGGCAATATGTACATATTTTAATTTTCAATCATTTTATTAAATTAAATAAAATTACATTTAAATCCACTTTCAATTATTTTTTTCAAAATATATTTTCATTTAAATAAATTTATTGTAATCCATTATATTCTTAATTATAATCTGCATCTTGATCTGAATTAATTTTTATAAAAATTTTTAAATATTATTATTATTAAAAAATATTTTTTTAACAACGATATACAAAATTTTAAATTAAGTAAATTTATTCGTGGATTATCAATTATTAAACAGATTCCTCTAAATGAACTAAAATACCGCCAAATTATTTAAGTTTCAATAAATTATTATTTACTATTTTAGTATTTTTAATAAAAATTTTATAATAGGGTATCTAATCCTAGTTTAAATGTAAATTTACTAAATCATAATTTTTATATAAAATTTTATAAAATTAAAATTTTACTTAATAATTTTATATTTATTTTAAGTTAAAATCAATTATTATAAACTAAAAAAATTCAATTTAATTTTTGTATAACCGCAACTGCTGGCACAAAATTTGTTACTAATTTAAATATTACTAAATCTTAATTTCTTAAATTTTTAAATATAATTACTACTTTAATTATTAATTATTTTTAAAATAATTAAAAATTCATACTAAAATTTGTATGTAAAATAAACTTATAATGAATTTTGTAAATCATAAAAAATTTATTTATATATATATAATTTACCATAGATTTTTTTTTTTTTTACGTAAAAAATTAAAAATTAATATTAATAATTTAATTTATTAATAATTATTTTATAAATATATTAATTTTAATAATAATTAAATATAAATTTATTTATATATATATAATTTACCATAGATTTTTTTTTTTTACGTAAAAAATTAAAAATTAATATTAATAATTTAATTTATTAATAATTATTTTATAAATATATTAATTTTAATAATAATTAAATATAAATTTATTTATATAAATTAATTATAATAATTATTTAAATATTTAATTATAATAATATTATTAAATTTTTAATATTTTTTGAGTATATTTTTATAATATTTATATTAAAAATTGATATATATATAATCATTTATTATTCTTTTGAATAATAATAGTATGGAATTTGTATAATTTATTAATAATTTAAATTAATATATATATATATATATACATGTATATATATATATATATATAAATATAATAATATAATAAATATTTAATATAAATATAAATAATATTTTAAATAAACAATTTTTTACAATTAATAAAATTCATTATTTTATGATATTAAACCATAACAAATAGTTTTTATAATAAATAAAAAATAAAATAAA